ATTATATAGGAATAAAATAAATCTTTGATTCCTTCTTTTCAAAAAGGAAATTGATTTCTTTGGAGTAATCATACTATTCAAATTACGATACTCGTGTACAAAGAATCGTAATAAATGCAAAGAAGAGGTATCTTTCACCCAGTAACGAAGGACTTGAACCAAGATTTCCAGATGGATGGGGTAGGGTATTAGTATATTTGACACATACTTTAAATGTGGGAATTTATCCTCTAAAAAAGGAAATATTGAATGAATTGATCGTAAATTATGAGATTTTGCTATTTTTTTACCTTCTAGAGAAGAGATTAATCGTGGGAAAAGGGGAATTTCCACAATGATTCCAAAACCCTCCGATATCATTTGAGAACCAAAAAGGTTATTGTGTCCAATAAGTGGATTTTGATTAGAATCAGAAAAAAGAAAATGATTCTGTTGATACATTTGCGTAATTAAACGTTTCACAATTAGTAAACTGGATTTATTGTCATAACCCACATTTTCCAACAAAATAGATCTACTTAAACCATGATCATGAGAAAGTGCATAAATATACTCCTGAAAGATAAGTGGATATAGGAAATCATCTTGCCGATATCTATCTAGTTCTAAATATCTTTGAACTCCTTTCATTTGAGATTCGATTTCAATAAAGGTAGGGTATTTCTTGGGTTATCAAATGATACATAGTGCGATACAGTCAAAACAAAACAAGGTATTCTAATTTTAATAATAATAAAAAAAAATAGATACCTCGGAGATAGATAGACTCATCAACGGACCCTCTATCCTCTATTTTCCATCTAATTATGTTCGTTATAGGATAATAAGATGTTTAGAAATCCTTTATTTCTTCAATCCAATCGCTCTTTTGATTTTGGAAAAAATAATCTTTATCAATATACTGTTTCTTATACACATTCATCTCCACGAGAATAGCTATAGCTAATAGTTAGGATTAAAAAAAAAATCTATAATGACTCATGAGAGAAGCCTTTCCCACACCGGGCACTAATATTTTTTTAACGTCTAATTAGATCGGGTAATCGTTCACATTAAGAACAGAAGCTCGTTGCTTTTTTTGTTTCCCTATAAATTAATTGGAGCCGTTAAGGCTCTATCCATTTATTCACTCAACCCAACTTTGAATTCATTTTATTCTGCTCTAACAATTCAAACAAGGTTTTCGGCCGATCTGATAAAAATGATATATTCTCAGAATTCTCCGTTGATACGACATGCTGTTTTTTCCATCCATTTCCTTTCAGGATCAGTCGCGGTCTTACAAACTATACCAGCGGTATGGATGAATCCGTTCCTTCATCCCAATGTGTAAAAGATTCTAGCCGCACTTAAAAGCCGAGTACTCTACCGTTGAGTTAGCAACCCGAATAAGATAAAATAAATTAGTAAAATAAAATAAATTAGAGTATGTAGATACAACCGGAATGAAAACAAATAAAGTAAAGAGATTGGGTTACACAACACAATCCAAACATTGAATTAGCAAGAAAATATAAAAAACACACATTTTTCTAATCGATTCTGAACATAAAACTGAACAGCTCGGGTGAAAACACAAGAATTTCTTAGTTATTAGATAGATAAATGTCAAATAGACCAACTCTTTTCCATTTTTTTAATTCAAAAAACTGCTTCTAGCACAACGAATCCAACGAAATCATCATTTGAATGATGTAAATAAACCTATGGACGGAGAAAAAAAGATCTATTTATCTATGATAAATTATATTTGTTTTATACACAGTTGTCAATATGAATGAATGTTGAGAAAAGAATACAATGTATAAAAAAATAAAATTAAAACTAAGGACTTGTGTTGGATTGGCACTATATGTAAAATTTATATGGATACAAAAAGGGAGAAGGCGAAAAAAAAGTAGGAAAAAATCTCGGGTCTATTCAATTAAAATAAAGAAAATGTACAAAAAGCAAACGTATTTGTTTGTAAAGTTATAAGAAAAACCGCCTGATTGAGGGTAATGTAATGCCGGAATTTAATATTTCTAGATATAATTCCTTGCTATATACGAGTCACCCCCCTCCCTTCGTTTTTTGTATTTCATTGATTGAATTTCGTTTGATTAAGGCCAAGTTCCGAAAAAACCCCCGCTTTCTTTGAAATATCATGAACAGTTCCTGTAGGTTGAGCTCCTTTTTCAAGGAAATATAGAATAGCAGGAACATTTGAATAAGTTTGATTCTTTATCGGATCATAAAAACCCACTTTCCGAAGATCTCTTCCTTCTCTGCGGGATCGAGCATCAATTGCAACGATTCGATAGACGGCCCATTGGGATAGATGTAGGTGACCCCCCCCTAGAAACGTATAAGAAGTTTTCTCCTCGTACGGCTCGAGAAAAAATGATTCAAAGTTATGTCGATGTATAGAATTCCAACGGCAAATAGATCTATAAAATCATCAATTTCATTAGACTATAATTTAAATCCTTTTTTGTTTGTTCTTCTCCCCCCCCCAAAAAAAAAAATAATAATAATAAAATCATTCGTACTCATAACTCAAGTTCGCTAACTCTCAAATAGCTCAAGGGAAAACCTCCCGGGCATTTCATTTATTGAGCGGTCTTTAACCCCCTTTTGTTTGTCTCGTTTTAAATCTATTGTATTCATCATTCTATTCTGATCCTAATCCTAATTTTGGAGACAATTGAAAACGGCGTTTCCTTGTTCCGGGATCCTTTATTTCTATTTTAAATCATTGGGTTTAGACATTACTTTGATGATCCTTAATCCTTTCAAAATGGCAGCAACATACCCTTTATTTGTGATTTATTTTATCAAAGAATCATACTAACAGTTGATTCCCCCACGATACACTTCTGATCGAAAGTGTTCTACAAATTTCAACAAATTTTATTTTTCTTTTGGATTTTAAACTTGGTTGAACTGTATCCTTTCGATTTCTATATCGAAGATATACTTACAAAGTATTTCCAATTTATTGATTGGGACTAACCCCTAGATCCTTGCCCCTGAGAAATGAATCAATACTTTCTACTCGAGCTTCATCATGTTCTATTTACATTACAACCCCAACAAAAAAGAAAAGAGGGGTTCTAGTGGAGCAGAACAAACGATGTCGAACTAAGAGCACCTTCATTCCTAATATAACTAAAAAATAATATTATTTTTTTAATTATTTTTAATAATATTAAAAAAAATACAAAAATGGTGGGTGTAAAAATCCACAACCGATCATGTCCTTCAAGTCGCACGTTGCTTTCTACCACATCGTTTCAAACGAAGTTTTACCATAACATTCCTCTAGTTTGGAGCCGGTATTGTGTAATTGATTCAATTATAGAACCATGAATAGTCATTGTTTTAGTCGGTACATAGTATATTTTTTTCTTTTTTTTTTTTTTATGGGTGTGTAGATATTTTTCTAAAGACGGCTCGTCAATAATTCAACTTAACCTAGTATTGTATGAATGCAACATTTTTTTATTTTCTTATATCTATAATCTACATAGATTATATACCTATAAAATGATTTATATTTTGATACCTTTTATGTCTATAAAATTATATATATATATTTTAATATCTAAAATATATATTAAAATATATAAAGTTTATTCTATTATATAGAATATAATATAGAAGATAATAAAAAAATATCTAAATTATAAATATCTAAATTAGAAGAAATATAAGTTTATAGAATATTATATATAAATAATATATAAATACATTTATATGTATATTATTATTTTATTTGTTTGTTTTTTAGAATCTTAAATTCTATTTTTTAATTTATAATTTAAATTAAAAAATAGAATATGAATATATATATATATATATATATATATAAAATATAAATAAATATAAAAAAAATTGAATTATATATTTATTTATAATTAGTAATTTATAATTAGTAAAAGTATATATATAATTAGTTTCCCCTAACCTAGTCTTAAGAGACTTAATCCCATTAAGTGAATTCGATTAATATAACGAAAACCTTTTATAATTTTAATAAGAATCTATGTTCCCTGACTCACAAATAGATTCCGGTACGTCTACATGTAATTTGACTTTGATTGTGCTTGTAAAAAAGATATGATTCAGAGAAGAATGATTAAAAATCAGAAACAAGAATAGAATAAAATTCTATCTATTATTAGACTCTTAAATATAAGATTCAAAAAAAAAGCAATCCCGATTCTGATGAAATTGGTATGCTCTGGGGCGGAAGGACTCGAACCTCCGAATAGCGGGACCAAAACCCGTTGCCTTACCACTTGGCCACGCCCCATTTATATTTCTAGTCAACACTATTTAACACTAATATTTTTATTAGTCATTCGTCAATTCCAGTTTAAATATTTAGAGAATAGATTAGATTGTTGCTAGGATTTTGACACGCGTAGACATAAAATTAAACTGAATTTATTGATCATTACATATAATTCAATTAAGATATTTATGAAAGTATGATTTCTTCTATTCTCTTTTGAGACTTGAAGTATTCTTGATTGGGTGAGTTAAAAGAAAAAGAAGGATTTTTGGGGTCTATCCTACTTTACTTTTACTTTATTCTTTTTTCCCTTATATCAAATACGATATCAATAACTCAATCAAAATTCAATTATCTCCAAGAACAAAATGTTTGTTATGCTTAATATCTTTAGTTTGATCTGTATCTGTCTTAATTCTGCCCTTTATTCGAGTCATTTTTTCTTCGCCAAATTGCCCGAAGCCTATGCTTTTTTGAATCCAATCGTAGATTTTATGCCGGTCATACCTGTCCTCTTTTTTCTCTTAGCCTTTGTTTGGCAAGCCGCTGTAAGTTTTCGATGAAATATTTAATACTGTCTTAGAAAAATTCATGATTTCCTCAAAAAAAATTCTAGAAAGAAATTGATAAGATTAGAAAAATCTTAGATTATGAACCCTCAATTAAAACATTCAAAGTAAAAGTATAGGATAGTCGCGATAAATCTATATCACTTCATTCTAACCCTTTACTTTTTCCAGCGAAAGGCACTATTTATTAGGGTCACCCAGAATATCTAATTGCTTGTGTGTATGAAAGAAAATTTTTCCAATGAAAGACTCTTAATTACAAATAATTACAAATGATTTTTTGAAAATTCTTTTCTATTTTTAGAAACTACTGCTCATGTCTTGGTGTCAAAATAGGAATCAAAATAAAATAGGATATGTGATATAAAAATGGAGAATCTATTCTCTTTTTCCCCAAAAACGATCTTGGAGATTGTGTAATGCTTACTCTCAAACTCTTCGTTTATACAGTAGTGATATTCTTCGTTTCTCTCTTCATCTTCGGATTCCTATCTAATGATCCGGGACGTAATCCTGGGCGTGAAGAATAAAAAAAAAATAAAGGCATTTTTCTTACTTGATTTTCAAATTTTCTTCGGATTTTATCTATTCCCCACCCTTAACTACGAAAAAAGTGGGTTCGAAAAATTTGAAAGATACATACATAAAATATCAATTCATCAATGGAAACGGAAAGAGAGGGATTCGAACCCTCGGTACGAATAACTCGTACAACGGATTAGCAATCCGCCGCTTTAGTCCACTCAGCCACCTCTCCCATACATAAAGTAAAGATTGAAAAAGTCTTTCTTTATCTTTCTTTATTATTTTTTATTTCTTTTTTTATTTTATTATAAAATATAGATATATACAACTTTTATCGCCAATTTCATTTCCATTCAGATTCAGATATGGGGCCCGAATAGGTCTATGGCCTGTCCCCGGGCCCTTTTTTCTTGAGTTATATTATTTATATGAGTTATATTATTTATATATATATATAGGTCAAAAAATTTGAGCTGATCATAACAACATAAAAAAATGGTTAATGGTTATTAATTAACATAATTAAATCGTTAGTAATTTCGTTATTAATTAATTAAGTTATCGCCCATTATGAATTCTGAAAGATAGAGCAACAATTAAAGCTATAATTATAGCAACAAGACTAAAAAAGGCACCGAGCGACTATGGATAAAATAAAAAAAAATGCGCCCGAGGCTAAGAAACCCCCCACTTTAATAAAATTTAAATAAAAATAATTAAATTCAAAACTATATTAAAGTATCCAACGTTGGGTCTTTATTAATACGATATTTTTTAATAAGATATAAGATACTAAAAAATAGTAAAAGTTAAGAAATAAACTTTATTTGAACACTTGAGTCCAAAAAAAGACTGCGATTTTATTTTTTATTCGAGTCGGTTTTCCCGAATTTTCTAACAAAATTCGACATACATATACAATATAAGGAATACGCCCAAAAAGATTAAAACTCGCTCTTTTTTTGAGAAAATTATTTCTTTTCTTTCAAGCAAAGACAGGGGGAAGTTAAAAAAAGGAACAATAGATTCTTGCACAATTCGTTTTTATATTATGGCTTAAGTGCTTTTTCCGAGACGTATCTGTAAAAACTAAAGAAAAAAATAGAACTTGTTATTTAGTTATTTAAGCCTCTTTTCCTAATCTCATTAAATCCCCCCTCCAAAAAACTCTAATTTTGTTGACTCTTTTGTAATTCTATCTTATCTTGATCGTGTCCAATTCTTTTGTTCGACAAAAGGTCAAGTTATATACAATAATCACATTGTAGCGGGTATAGTTTAGTGGTAAAAGTGTGATTCGTTCTATTAACCCCCTAAAAGTTAAGGGTTCCTTGGGTTTGATTTGATTCAAATTCCGATGAAAAACTTTATTTCTTATCTCAAAAGGATTTAATCCTTTACCTCTCAATGATTGATTCGAGGAAGAATACACATTCTCGTGATTTGTATGAAATTTTAAAATTGGATTATGAAATTACGAAACAAAATTTTTATGAATTGGATCAATATTTCCAATTGAATGAGTGTGAGTAAAGGATCCATGGATGAAGATAGAAAAGTGGATTTCTAATCGTAACTAAATCTTCAATTCTAAGTTTGTTTGTAGAGGGACGATTGAAGCAAACTAGCTAGTCAAGGATGTCTTTGGTTTACTAGAGACATCGAAATATTGTTTTAGCTCGGCAGAAACAAAATGCTTTTCCTCAGGATTCTATCAAATAGAAATAGAGAACGAAGTAACTAGAAAGATTCTTATAATCGCCCTATTCTAGAGGGATCATCTAGAAAGCCAGTCGTTTTGAATGCATTTAAACAGAAAAGCTGACATAGATGTTATGGGTCGAATTTTTTTTATTTCGTTCATTTTAATTTTATGTCTGAAATCTAAAAATTGTTCAATCCTCCATAAAGGAGCCGAATGAAACCAAAGTTTCATGTTCGGTTTTGAATTAGAGACGTTAAAAATAATTAATCAACGTCGACTATAACCCCTAGCCTTCCAAGCTAACGATGCGGGTTCGATTCCCGCTACCCGCTCAATATTCTACTCTATATTATTTATAATTTTAAAGTAAATTAATGCATTATTGAATTGAATATGCAATTCCCCAAATTCTCTCATACAGA